TAGTATACTAATTTAGTGTGGGGTGAATGCCTTGAAATAAAAATATAGGCGCGGACAATCGCGAAAGTGTTGACACGAGGAAAGCCTGTGACGTTAACCAACCTAAAATGGGAAACCGGGGCTAAAAAGCTTATTGTTTCGGCAGTATTGAGGGGGAAGTGAAACATCTTAGTACCCTATAGACCAAATCAACCGAGATATCGTTAGTAGTGGTGAGCGAAAGTGATAAAAAGGCAAAACGATAATATTATTTTTAAGAATGAAAGGAAGTCTTGTTTTTTAATAAAATTTCTACCGTAGAAGGTGTTAGTCCTGTAATTCTTTGTTTATTTGTGATAGTAGAACAAGGCAAGTTTACCTTGTTTGAGTATTGGGGGACCACCCTCAAAGCCTATAATTATTTTTATTATCGATAGTGAACTAGTACCGTGAGGGAAAGGTGAAAAAGAAGTTGCGACAGTGCAAAGATCCTGAAACTCCATATTTGAGTCGGAATTTTAAAAAGTAACGGCGTACCTTTTGTATAATGGGCAAGTGAATCGGAATAAAGGGCAAGCTTAAGCTAATAAAAGTGCAGGCGAAGAGAAATCGAGTCTTATGAGGCAGTTTAAAGTCCTTTGTTAAGTACCCGAAACCGGCTGATCTAAACTTGAGCAGGCTGATATTGTAGTGGCAACATTCTTTGAAGGGCCGAACCCGTGTATGTGGCAAAATACTGGGATGACTTGAGTTTAGGGGTGAAAGGCCAATCAAAGTCGGTGATAGCTGGATTTCTGCGAAATCTATTTAAGTAGAGCGTTTTAAATAGAAAATATGGGGTAGAGCACTGTATAAGCAAGGGGAAGATTTTCTTTTACTAAACTTTGGCAAACTCCGAATACATATTTTTCATTTAGGGCAGATAGAGTATGTATGTTAAGATTCATACTCAAAAGGGAAACAGCCCAGACTGCAGGCTAAGGTCCAGAAAATAGTTTCAGTGGAAAAGGTGATTTTTGCTCCGAGACCGTCAGGAGGTAGGCTTGGAAGCAGCCATCCTTTTAAGATAGCGTAACAGCTCACTGACCTAGAGTATAAATCCCGCTAATTTTGAGGGCTTAAAATTATTACCGAAGCTTCAGACAACTAGACAAAAAAGTTATAATAATACTAATTGTTTTTTGTGGTAGCAGAACATTCCGTAGGTCATAGAAGTTGTGACGTAAGTTACGATCAAGATATCGGAAGTGAGAATACTTGCATGAGTAGCATAAAACAATGAAATTAAAGCATTGTGGCCGTAAGTCTAAGGTTTACGATCTTAAGCAAAACTGGGTCGTGAGAGGGTGATACCTTGAATTAAAACGGTCTCTAAGCTGTTAAGCCAAAGCTTGCAGTAATGGGTAAGATTAATCTGTTAAAAGTTGCTGACGAAAAATTCATTTTATTCTTGAATTTGTCAAGGGTGAGTTATTTTTTCCAAGAAAGAGGCACTTTATTTAAACCGTACCTTAAACCGCCTCAGGTGGACAGGTGGAGAACACTAAGGCCTTGAGATAACCCTGTTGAAGGAACTCGGCAAAATGACTCTGTAACTTAGGAATAAGGAGTAAAGGCATGTAGCGTAAGCTTTTGTCTTTGTCACAAAATCGGGGGTGGCGACTGTTTATTAAAAACACAGGTCTCTGCTAACTCGTAAGAGGATGTATAGGGACTGACACCTGCCCGGTGCTGGTAGGTGAAGCTTTGATGTTTAAGCATTGAGATGAAACCCCAGTAAACGGCGGCTGTAACTATGACGGTCCTAAGGTAGCGAAATTCCTTGTCGGGTAAGTTCCGACCCGCATGAATGGTGTAACGACTTCCCCGCTGTCTCCAACAGGGACTCAGTGAAATTACATAGGTCGTGAAGATGCGACTATCCTACAGCTAGACGGAAAGACCCCGTGCACCTTTACTATAAGCAAATATTGTAGGTCAAAGACTTTAGTGTAGAATAGGTGGGAGCGTATGATTCTTTTTTGTTAGAGATTGGTAAGGCATTAGTGAAATACCACCCTGAGATCTGTTGATGTACTAACTAAGGGACAGTGTTTGCTGGGTAGTTTGACTGGGGCGGTCGCCTCCTAAAGAGTAACGGAGGCATACAAAAGTAGGTTCATCTCCTTTTAAGGGGAATTGAGTATAATGATATAAGCCTGTTTGACTGAAAGAAAGACATTTCGATCAGAGACGTAAGTCGGTCATAGTGATCCGGTGGTTCTTTGTGGAAAGGTCATCGCGCAATGGATAAAAGGTACGCCGGGGATAACAGGCTAATGATCCTCTAGAGCTCCTATCGACGGGTTCGTTTGGCACCTCGATGTCGACTCATCACATCCTGGAGCTGGAAAAGGTTCCAAGGGTTCGGCTGTTCGCCGACGAAAGTGGTACGTGAGTTGGGTTTAGAACGTCGTGAGACAGTTTGGTCCCTATCTTCTGTAGGTGTTTGAAAATTCCGGGGACTAGACCCTAGTACGAGAGGACCGGGAAAACTCGATCCCTTGTGTTCCGGTTGTTTCCTAAAGGGCATCGTCGGGTAGCTACATCGAGAAGAGATAATCGACCATTAGGCGAGAAGCTTTCTTCTAGTAAAGTTTTCGTAAGGGGGTGGAAGATTACCACTTAGATAGGCGGGGGGTGTAAGAGCCGTGAGGTTTTTAGCTGACCCGTACTAATTCCTAAAAAAAAATTTGTAGTGGTTTTATTTTGATTAAAGGTTAATCAGTTTTTGGGCGTATAGCTCAGTTGGTTAGAGTGGTGGACTTTTAATCCAAGGGTCTTGGGTTCAATCCCCAATACGCCCAAATGTATTTGGTTAATAGTTGCTTATAGGGGTACGTGTTCAGTTTTTATTAGAAAAATAATTGATAAAACACGTATTCCTATAAGTATATTAACAATATGCCCTTAATACTTCTGTGGGGATATAACTCAGTTGGTAGAGTGTGTGCTTTGCAAGTATGAAGTCAAGAGTTCAAATCTCTTTATCTCCTTTAATTTAATAAGGAGTATAACTCAGTGGTAGAGTGTGTGCCTTACAAGCACGAAGTCAAGAGTTCAATCCTCTTTGCTCTTATTGTACGATAATTTTTATGAAAATTGATTTTTTTTAAGTGTTTCGTTATTAAATTTTTTTTTACCTTTAAGAATGTTAGTTCAAGCTGCTAAACTTTTGGGTGCTGGTCTAGCTACTATTGGTTTAGCTGGGGCAGGTGTGGGTATTGGGACCGTTTTTGGTGCTCTTGTTTTGGGTACTGCACGTAATCCTTCCCTGAAAGATGAATTATTTAGAATTGCTATTTTGGGATTTGCTTTAACTGAGGCGATTGCCTTATTTGCTTTAATGATGGCTTTCTTGATTTTATTTGCTCTGTAAGAAAAATCTCCAGCTGCGCTTATGAAAATATTATTATAGAGAAATATTGTTATTTTTTTTTATAGCGGCGGTGTAGTTCAGTGGTTAGAATGATGGAATCATATCCCAAATGTCAGGGGTTCGAATCCCTTCTCCGTCAAATAAATTTAATTTTTCTTAGTAAGGTAAATTTATTGTTTTGCGACTTTGGTGAAATTGGTAGACACGCCAGACTTAAAATCTGTTTCTATATTGAGAGTATCGGTTCAAATCCGATAAGTCGTAAGATGGCGAGTGTAACTCAGTTGGTTAGAGTGTTAGGTTGTGGCTCTAAAAGACGGGGGTTCAAGTCCCCTCTCCCGCCTAGGCTAGATAGTATAAAGGTAAAATGCGGTGGGTTGCAAACCCAGAAATGAGGGTTCAAGTCCCTCTCTGGCCTTCTTCAATAGCTCAGTTGGTAGAGCATATGGCTGTTAACCATAATGACGTTGGTTCAAGTCCAACTTGGGGAGATAAGAGATTGTAAATAAAGTAATTAGGTTTGGGTAGCTCAGTTGGTAGAGTGAAGGACTGAAAATCCTTAGGACGTCGGTTCAAGCCCGATTCCAAACAAAAAGAATGCTTGCAAAGATAATTAATAGATTACGTAATGGGTATATGGTATACCAGTTTGGAGTATCTTTTAAGGAAGTACGTTTTTGTACGAACGTTTTAGATATTTTATGGAAAGAAAATTTAATTAAAGGATATACAAAGACAAATGAGGGGTTTATTACGGTTTTACTTAGGTATTATAATGGATCTCCAGTTTGTACGCGTCTTGTTGTTATTTCGCGGCCTCGTGATCGTATTTATCTGTCTTTATTAGATATTTCTCGGTTGTCTAATAATTTTGGGGTTTTAATTTTATCAACAACAAAAGGGATTATGACTAATGAGCATTGTATACGTAAAGGGGAAGGTGGTGAAGTTTTAGCATATGTGGTATGAAAATTCCAGTTTTTCGTTTACCTATAGGTGTTAGGTGTTCAAGTAATAATGGTAAAGTTAGTGTAGTAGGTTCTAAAGGAGTTGTAAGTTTTAATTCAGTTAGTAATCTTTATAGAAAAGGTAACATGGTTTTATTTTTACCATATTTAACGCCTTATGAAAGTTCTCTTTTTACTCAAGCTCTGTTTGGGGTTGTTTTGGGGTATACTATAGAATTAAAATTAAAAGGTATTGGATATAGGGTACATCAGGAGGAAAAAAAACTTATTTTTTCTTTAGGCTATAGTAAGCCTGTGATAGTTGATATTCCTGGTGAAGTTATAATAAGTTTTGGTAAAAAAACTTTTTCGTTAATTTCGGCAAATTTAGGTGTTTTACAAAATTTTGCAAGTAGTATAAGGAGGTATCGTTATCCTGATTTGTATAAAGGAGCAGGGGTTTTATATGAAAATGAAAGAATAGTGTGTAAAGAAGGTAAAAAAACTTAATGGTTAAAACAGAGTATTATCGTCTTTTTTCTTTTTTAATTGGATCTTCTGGGTATTTAGTTCCTTATTTTTATAATGAGGATGTTCGAATTTCAAAGACAATGCATCCTTATCTCTTAGGGAAACGAAATATTTATTATTTTTATAATCTTGAAAAAAGTTTATATGGTATACGTGCGACTTTAGAAGTTTTAAAGAATATAATATTGGCGGAGGGGAAAATTCTTTTTGTTAGTGATTCTCCTTTTTTTAAGCTTTGTTTTTTTACTGAGGCTAATATAAATTATATAAAATGGAAACGTGGTTATTTAGCTAAATCAAAAGATGTTGATTTGGTAGTTTTAAGTGATATTGAGAAAGAAAATATAGTTGAATCTCATAGAAAATGTTTGTTATTAGTTGGTGTTGGGAGTTCTACAATGAGTAAGGTGTCTTATCCTTTTAATTTAAATTTGGAATCTCCTTTATTATTTTTTTGGTTTTGTAGCTTAATTTATATGGTTTGTGTTAATTCTAAGCGGATAAAATCAAAAAAAAGGGAGGGGGCATATGTGTTTTCTAGTCTTTTAGGTAAGGCTAGGATAAAAGAAGTTAAAAAAAAATCGAAAACTTTTTTGAACGTTTTAGGAGAAAGTAATAATAATTAATGAGGTTTAAACATAGATATAAATCTTGTTTATGGGCTAGAACGGATATTTGGGGAGATTTATTGTCTAAAGAAAAAACTTTTCTTAGGCCTAAATGGGATAGTATTATAGGGGTGTTGTCAAGTCAAAAGCGTCGTCATCGTCCTCTTACTAATATAAATAGATATCGTTATCCTTTATGTCATGATTATAATTTTCTTAAATCTCGTGTTCGGCCAAATCAAATTTTTAAATATAATCGTGTAAGTTATAGAAATACTTTGTCTCTTTTAATGTGTGTTAAACGTTTTTATGGAGATTTAAGTACTAAAACTTTTAAAATTTTTTGTAAACGTTTAGGTTCTGGAAAAATTCCTTCTAAAAAATTAATAGAGGTTTTAGAGGGTCGATTGGATATTTGTTTATATCGTTTAGGTTTTTTTCATTCAATTTACTATAGCCGTCAAGCTATTCTTCATAGTCAGGTATTAGTAAATGGTAAAAAAATAGATTATGGTGGGTTTATTCTTCAAAAAGGTGATTATGTTGAATTTTGTCCATCTCAACGTAATGCTATTAGAGTTAGATTAGTAGCTCGTTACAAACGTTTTCGTTCTTTTTATATAAAATTAGAACGGTGGCGTTTATCTAATCGGTTTAAGTTTGATCTTCACTTGCATCCTACACCAAAATGGATACACACTGATTATTCGAATTTAAGTTTTTTTATTTCCGCTGATGTTTGTACTCCTATTTTTTACCCTTTTAGGGTAGATCTCGATGAAGCGATTTGGGCTTCTAAGTATGGTTATTTATAGTGCTTATAAATAGTATTTTTTATTATATTAATTTTAGATAATCCATTATTTAATTTCTTATGTGGCTAACCTTTTTAACTATTTTTTTAAATATTCTTGATCTTGTTATTCCTTTATTGATTGCTGTAGCTTATTTTACTCTCGCGGAGCGGAAAATTATGGCTGGTATTCAAAGAAGGCGTGGTCCAAACGTTATTGGTTATATGGGAATACTTCAGCCATTAGCTGATGGTCTTAAACTTTTTGTTAAAGAAACAGTCTTACCTACAAATGCAAATATTGTGCTTTTTGTATTAGCTCCTCTTTGTACTTTTATTTTAAGTTTAATTAGTTGGGCTGTTATACCTTTCAGTTATGGTAATGTTATTGCAGATTCCCAGTTGGGGGGTCTTTATTTTTTAGCTGTATCTTCTCTTGGTGTATATGGAGTATTAATCTCAGGTTGGTCAAGTAATTCAAAGTATGCCTTTTTAGGTGCTTTACGTTCTGCAGCACAAATGGTTTCGTATGAAATTTCGATGGGTATTAGTCTTATTAATGTTTGTCTATGTGTAGGTACTTTAAATTTAACGGAAATAGTAATCGCTCAATTAGATGTTTGGCTTGTTTTTCCTTTGTTACCAGTTAGTATAATGTTTTTTATTGGGTGTTTGGCTGAAACTAATCGACATCCTTTTGATTTACCAGAAGCAGAAGCAGAGTTAGTATCAGGTTATAATGTAGAATATTCTGCTATGGGGTTTGCTTTATTTTTTTTAGGGGAATATGCTAATATGTTGGTTATGGGGGGATTAACTTCTATTTGTTTTTTTGGGGGGTGGTTATCTCCTTTTGGTATAGGTATTTTACCTGAGGGTATTTGGTTTGGGTTAAAAATTTGTTTTTTTGTTATTTTATTTATTGTCATGCGAGCTATTTTACCTCGTTATCGATATGATCAACTTATGAAATTGGGTTGGAAATGTTTTTTACCCCTCGCTTTATCTTTATTTTTTATATCTGTCGGGATACTCATGGGATTTGATTGGTTGCCGAATTAATAATTGTTTTTTATATTCTTCATATAAAGACCAAAATTTTAATTGTAATTCATAAAATATAATTAATGGGAATCCTATTAAAGTTTGGCTTAAAATATCTGGGGGGGTTATAAAAGCGGCGATAGAAAAAGCTGTTATATAAGCGATTCCACGGTATTTTACCCATGTTTGTTTATTTGTATAAATTTGTAGTATATTTAAGATTACTAGGCAAGGAAAACTAAGAGTTAGGGCTTTATTTAATTGTTGTAAATGAGATAAATAATTTTCTAATTTTGGTTCAAAAGTTAAATCTATTGCTGTAAAGTTTTGGGAATAGGTTGAAAAAAGTTCCCATAATATTTTAACCATTATAGGGAATATAACTATATAAAGGCAAATATAAAAGATAAGGGCTGTAATTAAAAGATTAAAGGTTATTTTTGCTTCGAAAGTGTATAATCCAGGACGTATAAAAAGATATAATTGTGTTAAAGTTATGCAAAGGCTAAAACTAAAGCTAAAAATTGTAGAAAGTTGTATATAAGTAAAAAAAATTTCTGTTATTCCTGTGCTAACAAAGTGTGATAATCCTTTGGGTAAAATTATAAAAATTAAACTTTGTTTATAGGTATAGGTTGTGATGAATAGAAAAAGTGTTCCTAAAATAGCGTAGGCTAAACGGTAATTAAGCTCTTGTAAATAATATATTGATATTTGAAGTCTGTTCATTAAAAAAAGAAGAGTTAAGGAAAGATAGTTCAATTGGTAGAACTTTGGTCTCCAAAGCCAAGGGTTGGGGGTTCAAATCCCTCTCTTTCTGTTACTCTGCCTATGTTTGAATTAGTATGAAAATAAGTTTCTTGCAGTTTTTATTTTTATTTTTTATTAGCTTTCTTTTTTTTGCAGATTTGCCGCGGGTTGCTAGGGGGATTAAACAAAAAATTAAAAGTTATAAAAAAATAAATAAGTAAATTTGTTTTTAGGTATTAATAAAGAGGAAGGTTAAAAGTAGTATAGCATATGGCGGTTTGTAGTTTAATTGGCAAAACATAGTTCTCATGAAGCTAAAAATGTAGGTTCAATCCCTACCAAACCGAGATGGAGTTATCGAGAAATGGAGTCTAGCCAAGGTGGTAAGGCGCCCGTTTTTGGTACGGGGATCGGGGGTTCGAATCCTTCGACTCCAAAAGCCAAGGTGGTGGAATTGGTATACACGCTGGGTTTAGGTTCCAGTCTTTAACGGGATAGGGGTTCAACTCCCCTCCTTGGTAATGTCAAGGCCAAATATCAATCAATGGTTTAACAAAATTCAAGGTAAAAAGCAAACAAAAGTGAAGAGTGTAGGTCTTCATAGGTGCCCGCAGAAGAGAGGGGTTTGTTTAAAAGTATTTGTTTGTTCTCCTAAAAAACCTAATTCTGCTAGACGTAAAGTTGTTAAAGTTCGTTTATCAAATAAAGTAAAATTAACAGCGTATATACCGGGTCAAGTTCATAGATTACAGGAACATTCACAGGTTTTAGTTCGAGGTGGTAGAATACCAGATCTTCCTGGTGTTAAATATCGTTTAATTCGTAATAAGTTAGATTTAGAGGGTTTACCTGATCGTAAGACTTCACGTTCTAAATATGGTACAAAAAAAATACATAAAGGATGTTAGTTATAGAGCAGTGTTTAAATATAAAAAAAGGGTATGGTTAATTCATATAAACAATCTATTACATTTTTAGGTAATAAAAGTGATCCTTTAATAAAAAAAATGATTAATCTTTTGATGCGGGATGGGAAGCGGTCAAAAGCAGAAACTGTTTTAAATAAAACTTTACAATCTCTTGATTCTGAGTATCCTGGTCGGGCTATAGATATTTTTTATTTAGGTATTTTTGCAGTGAGGCAAGATATAGGTGTTCGTCTTAAACCAAAACCGAAGACTCGCCGTAATAAACAATCATTTAATGTATATTTACCACGAGTAATTTCTCCTATTTGTGGGCTTCATCTGGGGATGAGATCATTATTAAAAGCTAGTAGAGATCGGTCTTCAATTTCTCCATTATGGGAAAATTTAAGCAAAGAATTGCTTAAAGCATCTCAAAATAATGGTGAGGTTATTGATAAAAGGTATAGTTTAAATAAATTAGCTGGGTCTAATAAACGTAGAATTCATTTTGTTGTTCGCTATTGATAAGTTAAGTTTTTAAAATTAAGTATGGACTTTATTCATTTTTTTTTCGTCGCAGTTTTATTATTTGTTATAGGTGTTGGGGGTGTTATTTTAAATAGAACGAATATTGTTGTTGTTCTGATGTCTTTAGAGCTTGCTCTTCTCTCAGTAAGCTTAAATTTTATTATTTTTTCTGTTTGTTTAGGGGATTTAATGGGTCAAATTTTCGCTATTTTTATTCTTATAATTGCTGCGTGTGAATCTTCTATCGGTTTAGCGATTATTTTAGTTTATTTTCGAGTTAGGGGGAGTATACGTATTGATCAAGCTTCATTATTGAAGTCTTAATAGTTAGGCTTCCATGGTGAAACTGGTAGACACGGCAGATTCAAAATCTTTTGTCTTTGGACGTGCTGGTTCGAATCCGGCTGGAAGTAGCAAATATGATTAGAGCTCAAAGTCTTCTTAAAGTTGTAGATAATTCAGGGGCAAAATTTGTTAAATGTATTAAAGTAAAAAAAAAAAGTGGTAAAGCACATGCGAATGTAGGAGATATTGTTCTTGTCGCAGTTCAAAGTCTTCGTCCACGTTATGGTAGACGGGTTAGATTAAAAATGAATAAGTCAGAAGTTCATAATGGTGTTATTGTACAAACCTGCCGATTTTTTCGTAATAAAGCTGGCGTGGGAATTTCGTTTGAGTCTAATTCAGTTGCTCTTATTACACCTCAACAAAAGCCTCTTGGAACTCGAATATCAGCCATATTACCAAATAGGTTAAGAGGTTTAAAATGGGCGAAATTAGCCGCGATGGCGAAAAAAATTATATAATTGTTTTTATGCAGCCTTTTGAAAAACATTACTACGATATAGTTCAAAAAGATTTAATTCTTAGTGAAAACTTATCAACAGTCTCTTTATTACCGGCCCCTAAAAAAGTAGTTCTTTGCTTAGGAGGTGAAAGTTCAGATGAAAATTATGTTGTTGCGTGTCTTGGGCTTTTAAATATTATTGGAAGTCAAAAGCCCTTTTTTATTCAGCAAAAAACTTCTCAACAAAGAAATAATGGTACTAGAGAAGGAGTAGGGGGTAAAGTTACTTTAAGAAGAGCAGTTATGTATTTATTTTTTTATAAATTATTATTTCATGTGTTACCACGTGTACGTCAATTTGAGGGTTTACGAGCACCCTCTCATAAAAATATATATTGTTTTGTTTTAAAGGATCTTTTTTCTTTTGAAGAATTGGTACCATTGTTTCCGTATTTTGAAGAGGTAAGTTCTCTTCAATGTCAATTTCATTTTACAACAAAAGATAGATTTGAGATTAATGTTTTAGGACAAGGTTTACAGATTTGTTTTTTTTCTAGTGGAATATAGGAAAAGCGGAAGTAACTCAATTGGTAGAGTGTAAGCTTGCCAAGCTTAAAGTTGAGGGTTCAAATCCCTTTTTTCGCTTTAATTTTTAATTGTACAATTACAATAAGGTTAGTTATTTTTATGAAATATTAAAACGAATTGTTATACTTTGGGTATTTCAGCCTTGCGTTAGAAATAGTAGTCTTCGTGTAGAATTACTTATGTTGTGTTAGAATAACGTTGTTTTTGTTTTTTATAGTGTTATATTTAATTAAAAGAAGGCTTAGTGTTTTTTTATTTAAAGTTTTACTGTTACTTTTTTTTAAAAGGTTAAAGGGATACCATTTTCTCTCTATAGAGATACCAAGGCAATCTAATTGTAGAGCTATTTTAGGGATGTTAGTTTGTAAGTCATGCACTGTTTCATAAATGATCATAATAAGGGGGCATCCTAAACTTTGTTTAGGGGGGTTTAGATATAACGGTACAAAATATAATTTTGCGTTTTGTAATAATAATCGTATTTTTGATATTTGAGAAGTTTTTAAATTGCTTCCATTAAATAGTGCAAAAGTGCGCTGTTTTGGTAGAAAAAATCTTTTTTTACGTAGATGTCTTTTTCTAGGTGTAAACATAAGTTATAGATGATAAATTTTAATTTTTAATGGAAGTTTATTAGCTCCTGAGTGTAAAGCTGGGATACCTTGTTCAGCATCTATACCATAAAGTAAAAATAAAGTTTGTCCTGCCGATATAGATGCAATCCAATGATCTACTTTACCTTTTCCTTTCCCCATACGGGCGGCGGAGGCTTTACGGCTTATAGCAATATCAGGGAATATAAGAATTTCAAGTTTCCCTTCTCTTTTAATTTTTCGTCTAATATTTTGTCGAGCTGCTTCAATTTGTCGACCATTTATATAACCCGATTTTAGCGAACGTAGAGCAAAGCCGGTTATTTTTGTTAGTTTAAGGGTTTTAGTGGAAGGCTTGGGTAATCCCCGAGGTTTAAAGTATTTACGATATTTTGTCTTTTTGGGTTGCATTAGCATTACTTTTAGTTTTTTAATAACATATCCAAATTTTTAATCCAACACTTCCATAACCAGTTTGTGTTTGTGCATATTCTGCCTGTATGGTTTTATTTAGTTGACTAATAGGCATTTGTCCTATTTGATATTTCCAAATTCTACTTCTGCCTTTTGCTTTATGGGTGAATCTTCCTTTTATTTGGAGTTTTAAGCCTTGTATTTTTTTGTATTCTTGTAAAGTTTGAAATCCTTGCTTAATATATGCTAAAAATTGATAGTGTCTTTTTCTTCTTTGTCTTGAGCATATGTTTTGTATTAAAAATCGACTTAAGGTGGAAGCACTTGCTTTATTTTTTATAATTAAATGCATAAGTTGCATACCATAGCGGGCATAATCATATTTAATATGATTAAAACTTTTAGTAAAATAAGCCATTTGCCTTCTGGCGGGTCTGGGAACTGATCTTGTATATATTTTTAATCTATTGATTCGTAAAGTGACTTTTTTGGTTCCAGTAAATTTTTGTATTAATTCTGTAGCACGTTGTAATCGACATGCTATCACAGTCCAGGATTGTTTTTTACTTGACATTTGATTTTCTTTATAACGTCTAGATTTTAAACGGCGTTTTGAACGAAAGTGGAAATGAATAAGGTCAATTTCTATAAGAATCAGTCCAAGATGGCGGTTAACTTGTATTTTATCGAGATAATGTGTTGTTCCGAAACAGCATGATTTTATTAGTTTGTGGATATTGGAGACAATAAAATAAAATTTTGGTTCATTCCAGTGTGTACATCCTTGATAAAGGTTATTATTTGGTCGTAAGATAGTTGGATGAGTTTTTTGTGCCATTTATTTTGTTTTAGTTAATGTTATTTTTTTTTTGCTATAAAATTTTTTCGTGTTGCCACAAATTCTCCTAATTTATGTCCAACCATTTCGGGTTTAATTTTTCGATGAAGCATATTTTTCCCATTATATATTTGTAATTTTAAACCAACAGCAGCTGGATAAATAGTAGAACGTCTAGACCATGTAGGTTTTTTTTCATATTGTGGGGATAATCTTTTTAAAAGACTTTTATCTATAAATGGTGTTTTCCAATTAGATCTTGACATTAGGTTTTGGTTGTATTCTATTAGTACGGGTAGATGGTCCTTTTGTTGGTTTTCCCCAGGGTGTTACGGATGAACGTCCACCTGAGGTTTTTCCTTCACCACCACCGTGTGGATGGTCTATTGGATTCATAGCTACGCCACGAACAGTAGGGCGTCGCCCTAACCACCTCGATTGTCCGGCTTTTTTAAGTTTTGTAAAGCGTGAATTTGTGTTACTAACCATTCCGTTAGTTGCTATTGTATTAATATCGAACCATCGGTATTTTCCAGATTTAAGATGAATTTTAGCTAACACTTTAGTTCTTTTTAAAATACGACCAAATGCTCCTGGGGCTCTTAAAATTTTACCATCTTTTCCGGGATATAAGCTTAAGTTATAAATTAGACTTCCGGTTAGAATATTTTGTAAAGTTTTACTATGTCCGTTTTGAAAACCATTTTGGGTAGAATTTGATCGTATAATATCTCCTCTTTTGATTTTAGTAGGAGCGATTATATAATTATGTTTTTTAGTATCTGGATTAAAAATTCGTGCTAAAAAGGCGGTTCTATTTGGATCGTATTCTAATCCGATAACTATTCCTTGGGTTGATTTACGTTTTAGGTCAATTTTTCTGTATAGTCGTGAATGGCCACCACCACGGTGCCATGCAGTTATATGGCCTTTATTATTACGGCCGGTAGAATGGTTCCAGTTATGTCTATACGATTTTAGGGGGGGGGTAATAAAGATTTGTTTGTTTTGTTTCATATAATATATTAAATATCTAGTTATGCCTTTTATTATCGGTACTTCTATTCCAGAAGATAAAGTTTTGGTGCAGTCTATATCTCATATTTATGGTATAGGGTTGTTTCAATCTAAAATTTTATGCAAAAAAGCTGGTTTTGGTTCAGATTCACGTGGTAGTCACGTTACCCTTTTTAAAGGAAAGAATTTAGAAAACTTGGCTGAGGATACTCCTCTTCTTTTAGGTGCGGATCTTCGTCGTTTTAAAAATGATAAGATTCGTCGTTTGTGTGTTCTGTTAACATATCGTGGTTTGCGTCATCGTAAAGGTTTACCTGTCAGGGGTCAACGTACTCATACTAATGCAAAAAAACGTTTATTACTAAAGTTTAATGTTAGTTAAAAACACAAATTTCTTATTTAATCGTGTTAAAATATCAGGAGTAAATTTAGTAAAAGATGAGGATTTAAAAATCTCTAATAAAGGTTTGTTAAAAACTAATAATGAAAAAAAAGGTATTGTTTTTATTAAATCAACAAAAAAAAATGTTTTTTGTATTTTAATGGATAGTGATGAAAAAAAGGTAAAAACGAGTTGTTCATTACGAGTTCCTGTTTATGAAAATAAATATAATGAGCGAGAAAATCTTTACACACGTGGTTTATTGTTAGGTAACTTGTTTGTTGAAAAAGCGATTGAGTTAGGTTATACAGAATTTACAATTTTTTTAGGATCTGGTATAAATAAAGGCCGTAGGGGGGTTATAAGGGGGTTTAGTAAAAAGGGAGTTAAAATTGTCTTTTTGCATTTAGGCACACGGTATCCACATAATGGTTGTCGTCCAGTTAAGGTTCGTCGTAAAAAATTTCGTACAAAATCTAAATTATTTAGATAAAATTAAATTTGGAAGGGGTGACTGAGCGGTTAATAGTGGTAGATTGTAAATCTGTTGGTTTTTCCATCGTAGGTTCGAATCCTACCCTCTTCTTGTTCATTTTAATGAAATTTAAAGCTAAAATGATTCAAAGACATCCATTTCATTTAGTTGATCCTAGTCCTTGGCCTTTAGTAGCTGCTTTAGGTGGCTTGAGTTTAACTTTTGGTGGGGTGTTGTTTATGCATAACTATAAGGGGGGGGGGGTATTACTTTGTTTAGGGGTTATTACTATTTTATATGTTATGTTTACTTGGTGGCGAGATGTTATTCGGGAGGGGTTATTTGAGGGTCAACATACCTTAGCAGTGCAGCAAGGATTACGTATAGGGATGGTACTTTTTATTGTATCTGAAGTTATGTTTTTTTTTGCTTTTTTTTGGGCTTTTTTTACGTCATCTATTTCTCCTGTATTTAATATTGGGGGGGTTTGGCCTCCATCAGGGATAGATGCTATTAGTCCGTGGGGATTACCCTTTTTAAATACTATTCTTTTGCTTTCTTCGGGGGCAAGTGTAACATGGGCTCATCATGCTATTGTTGCTGGTTTTAAAAAAGAGGCTTTGCAAGGTTTAGGGTTGACATTAGTGTTTGCATTTGCTTTTACAGGTATGCAAGGTATTGAATACATGCATGCTCCCTTTGGTATATCAGATGGGGTTTATGGTTCTGTATTTTATATGGCTACAGGTTTTCATGGATTTCATGTTATTATTGGAACAATTTTTTTGGGTGTTTGTACTTTACGGTTGTATTTAGATCATTTTAGTCGGCAACATCATTTTGGTTTTGAGGCGGCTGCGTGGTATTGGCATTTTGTTGATGTTGTTTGGTTATTTCTTTTTATTACAATTTATTGGTGGGGATTTAATGTAATAGTTTAGACTTAGTTTATGGTACAGGTTAAAAAATATAGTGAAGCTGATTTAGTTGATTTTTATGTGGGAAGCCCGGTATTTAAGAAGTATTCTCAATACCATCTTTGGTCAGAGAATTTTAGTGAGTACCACACTATAAAATATTGTGAGATTTATTTGTCTAAATTTAGTTTTGAGTACATTCAAAAATATATTTTAGAATATTTTAGTGAGTTTTTTTTATTAATTTTTTATAATAGTCCAACTTTTTTAAAGTTTATTAAATCAGGATTTTTTAAGTATATTAATTATCATTTTTTATCATTATTTCAAAATAACTTTTTTTTTGTTAATGGGGATTTCCATAAAGGTGTGGAAGTTTTCGTTAAAAAGTATTTTCAAAAATATATTCAAAAATTTTTTGAGCAAGATTTATTGATATGTCTTATTACATGTCTTTCTGAGATAGCGCCTAATTCTTTTGAAGGATATTTAAATAAGCAGTTGAAATTTATTTATAACGATTTTTTTTTAATTGAGTTAACAATTAAGTCTTTATCTAATTCAAAAATAATTATAGATGCTCTTAAAAATAATACAATTAAAATTTTTTATTTTGATAATAAGAAAACTAAAATTTTTATTAAACGAGAGCAGTTTTATTTTTTTTTTATTGTTTTTAAATATAGAATTTATCAATCTTTTAATAAAATTGAAAAAATCTCGGATTATATAAAATTTAATTTTTTAAGTATTTTTTTAGAGGATATAATATATAAGCGGGGTAATTTTCAAATTAGTAATTGTAATTATAAAAAAGCATATCGACGAATTTTTAGTTATTTTTATATTTTTGTACAATATTTGGATAAGTTTCCTGATAGTTTTATTTTGAATCTTATAATAAAAGGTAATATTAATTATACTTATGATTTTCAGGTTTTATTGAAGTCGTTTCAAGTATTATTTAATTTTGATAATAGAAGAATTAATGTAGGTATTTATTTTGAACGTACTAATGTTTTTTTTGAGGATATAAGGCCTATTTATTTAAAATTTAAGGACTATTGGGTAATAAATAAATTATATGGTGAGATATTGGCTTAAATTTAATTGTAGGAGGGAGTTTAGTTATAAAGATATCAATTGTTGTATTAGAGGTATTAATTTTAGATTGTTCTTTTCTAAATTGAGAAGTTGGATGGTGAAGTAGATTAGGCATTGATGTATGTCATTTTTATTTGTTTAATTTCGTTTTTTTAGTTTAAAATGATGAATTTTGTTAGTAACACGATTTAATTTATTATTTTGTAGAGAATTAAAAGTAGAAATAGTTATTTTGGTCATACTGTAAGTAAAATCTAGCACGATATTATTTAGATTAAAAGAACTAAATAAATATAAAATTAATTAATAAAAAGTACGTTAAAATAAATTTTTACACATATTTTAAAAATTTTGTATCTAAGGTTTTTGCCCAGATTATTTTTTAGTTATATATGTTTTATAGTCCATTAGAACAATTTCAAATACTTCCTCTTTTAAGTTTCGGTGTTGGTTTATTTGATTTTTCAATAACTAATGCAATGATAACAACATGTGTTGGTTTATCTTTTTTTATTTTTGTTTATTATTGTCTTTCAGTTTATGGATTAAATTGTTTTCCAACTAGATGGCAATTAGTTTTAGAGAGTCTTTACTTAAGTACGGCAGGTCTTGTATGGGATAGTGTTGGACAGCAGGGTCAGAAATATTTTCCTTTTTTATTTGTAATTTTTAGTTTTATTTTAATAGCAAATGTTTCTGGACTTGTCCCATATTCTTTTACGATAACTAGTCATCTTATACAGACAATGGTTTTGGCTTTAACGGTTTTTATTGGCGTCATGATTATTTGTGTTTTAAATCATGGTTTTCATATGTTAAGTTTATTTTTACCGGGAGGGACTTCTTTGGTTTTGGCTTTTTTATTGGTTCCTATAGAAATAGTTTCTTATGTGTTTAAACCCCTCAGTTTAGCGGTTCGTCTTTTTGCTAATATGATGGCAGGTCATACGTTATTAAAAGTAATTGCAGGATTTGCATGGGCGATGATGGGGAGCGGTGGATTATTATTAGTTGCCCATATTGTCCCGCTGTTAGTTTTGGTAATTCTTTTTGGTCTTGAATTAGCAGTTGCTTTAATTCAAGCTTATGTTTTTACTATTTTAAGTTGTATTTATATAAATGATGCAATTGTTCTTCATTAATTGGAAAAAAAAAGAGGGCATTTAAATTTTTTACTATCGTTTTTCTAGTATTTATCTCTAAGCATTTTTAGCTCAGCGGATAGAGCATCGGTCTTCTAAATCGTGGGTCGTAGGTTCGAATCCTATAAAATGTAACGCATGAAATTTGCTTTAATATTCCAAAATGATACTGCGGCTTTTTTGCCTGAGCTGTTTCTTGCCATTTCAATATTGGTTGTTTTATTATATGGAAGTTTTGTAGGAGTTTATGCCGCTTCCCTCTATACGTACCTTACTCCAAGTATGGTTCGATTAACATCAATTATTTTATTTTTAGGTTTATTTTTAGTTCTTAATAATCCTGTTGAATCTCAAACTTTATGGAATGCTATTTTTATTACTGATCATATAGGGACTTGGTCTAAATTAATAATTTTGTTAGGTCTTCTTTTTTGTGTATCGGTCAGTCAATCTTATATGTTTTCAGCTCGTTTTAGAGCGTATGAGTTTTTTGTTTTTATTATTGGTATTGGGTTAAGTTTGTGTTTATTGATTTCGTCATATGATCTTCTTTCCATTTATTTAAATATGGAGTTTTTGTCGTTGATTTTTTATGTATTAGCGGCTTGGAAAAAGAATTCATATTTTTCTGTTGAGGCTGGTTTAAAGTATTTTATTTTAGGTTCTATTGCGTCTATTTTTTTTTTGTTTGGTGCATCTTTAATTTATTTTGTTATGGGTACAACTAATTTAGGTTCTTTAACTTTGTTAACAGAAGGTTTACTAATTTCATCGCCTTTTTTATATTTAGGGTTAGTATGTATGGTGTCTGCTTTATTATTTAAAATAGGTGCAGCGCCTTATCATATGTGGATAGCAGATGTATATGAAGGAGCCCCAACTTTAGTAGGTTTTATTTTTGCTGTTATACCTAAATTTTCCTTTTTTGTTATAATTTTACGTTTATCTTTTATAAGTTTTTGGTCGTTTTTTCCTAGTTTATGGGAAAATTTTTTTTGTAGTTGTGGTCTTCTTAGTCTTTTTATAGGGTGTATTTGTGGGTTAGGGGAAACAAAAATAAAGCGACTTCTTGCTTTTAGTAGTGTAGGGCATGTAGGGTTTTTATGTCTTGGGTTAGCCAGTGGGAATATAGAAGGCCTACAAGCAGTTTTATTTTATCTTTTAATTTATATGTTTACAGTAGCATTTTTATGGGTTTATTTATTGTATCTTGATTTATCTTCGACTTCGGGTAGTGCTCTTTTAACTTTTTCAGATTCTATAGGTTTAATTCGATCAAATCCACTTATAGGATTTGGGGTTACATTAATGATTTTTTCTTTGGCTGGAATTCCCCCATTTGGAGGATTTTTTGCTAAATTAAATATTTTTGTTAGTTTAGTAGAATCTTCATTTTATATTGTTTCTGTCTTTGTTGTTATTAGTAGTGTTATTTCAGCCTTTTATTATATACGTTTGATAAAAATTTTTTATTTTGAGAATAATAATAATTGGTTTTTTTTTGCACCTTTAGATAAAGGTGCGGCAATGGTTTTAGTGTTAAGCGGTTTAACTATTATCTTTTTTATGTTTAGTCCTAATATTTTTTATCTTTTGACATATAAAGTAGGATTAAGTTTTATGTTTTAATAATTAGCTAATGTCTTTTACTACACAATCTAAACCTTTTTCGCAAGTATGGTCTTTATCGGTTATTAGCTCATTATTGGGTAGTTTCTCTTCCAGGTGGTTGTTTTCCACCAACCATAAAGATATTGGCACATTGTATTTAATTTTTGGTGGTTTTTCAGGTGTTCTTGGGACAGCAATGTCTGTACTTATTCGTTTACAATTAGCTAGTCCTGGAAATCAATTTTTAGGGGGAAATCATCAGTTATATAATGTTATTGTAACGGCACATGCTTTTTTAATGATTTTTTTTATGGTTATGCCAATTCTTATTGGTGGGTTTGGTAATTGGTTTGTACCGTTAATGATTGGTGCTCCTGATATGGCTTTTCCTCGTATGAATAATATTAGTTTTTGGTTATTACCTCCCTCTTTAATTCTTCTTCTAGCCTCTGCGTTGGTGGAATCTGGAGCGGGGACAGGTTGGACAGTATATCCCCCTCTTAGTGGCATTCAAGCTCATTCAGGCCCTTCGGTTGATTTAGCGATATTTAGTCTTCATCTTTCAGGTGCGGCTTCTATTTTAGGTGCTATAAATTTTATTACAACAATTTTTAATATGAGAGCACCTGGGATGACGATGGATAGGTTACCGCTTTTTGTTTGGTCTGTTTTAATTACAGCGTTTTTATTGTTATTGTCACTTCCGGTTTTAGCAGGTGCTGTTACAATGTTGTTAACGGATCGTAATTTTAATACGACTTTTTTTGATCCAGCAGGTGGGGGTGATCCAGTATTGTATCAGCATTTATTTTGGTTTTTTGGACATCCTGAAGTTTATATTTTAATTTTACCGGGGTTTGGAATTATTAGTCATATTTTATCTACTTTTTCTAGAAAACCTGTATTTGGGTATTTAGGTATGGTTTATGCTATGCTTTCAATAGGTATACTAGGTTTTATTGTCTGGGCTCATCATATGTTTACAGTGGGTTTAGATATTGATACAAGAGCTTATTTTACAGCAGCTACTATGATTATTGCGGTACCAACAGGTATTAAAATTTTTAGTTGGGTTGCCACTTTATGGGGAGGTTCGATTCGTTTAAAAACTCCGATGTTGTTTTCAATTGGGTTTCTTTTTCTTTTTACTATTGGCGGGTTAACTGGAGTTGTTTTAGCGAATTCAGGTGTTGATATTGCCTTACATGATACTTATTACGTGGTTGCACATTTTCATTATGTATTAAGTATGGGAGCCGCTTTTACAATGTTTGCAGCTTTTTATTTTTGGGTGGGAAAAATGACTGGTTTAGCTTATCCGGAAATATTAGGCCAAATTCATTTTTGGCTTATGTTTTTAGGTGTAAATTTGACTTTTTTTCCTATGCATTTTTTAGGTCTTGCAGGTATGCCACGACGTATTCCAGATTATCCGGATTGTTATGCTGGCTGGAATGGTTTAGCGTCTTTTGGGTCAATTTTATCTTCTGTTGCGTCATTATTATTTTTTTTTATTGTATATATTACTCTTACACAAGGTTCCGTTGAGGGATCAAATCCTTGGGTAAAAGATAGAAAGTTTGCTTTTCCATTATTACCTCGTAGATCTGCAGAGTTAGATAATAATTAAATATTAATAGTAGGTTATGCTATTATTTGTGGAAATGGCAATTTAGATAAAAGTTATCGTATGTGTTAAGGTTGTTGTGCCAGGACTTGTAACTCAGTGGTAGAGTGTACGCCTGATAAGCGTAAAGACGATCGTTCAATTCGTTCTAGGTCCAGAGTCGGGTTAAAGTGATAAGAGTATTGATTTATTTAAAGTTTTTTTACCAAGTCCTTTTCGTCTAATGGTTAGGACGTTGCTTTTTCACGGCGAAAATACGGGTTCAATTCCCGTAAGGGATTAAATTTATATAATTATTTTTAAAAATAATTATATTATTATAAGAATTCTTGTTATTGATTTAAAATTTAATGTTTAGTTCGTTGATTATATATGCTACAAGTCTTACGAGACTTATACCTGTTCAAACGTTTCAGGTGTTTGGGCATGAGATTGTTATTAACGTAGCTAAAAACTATTTGTTGGCTACATTAACTTTTTTACACCATCATAGTAATGGTAATTTTCAAATGCTTACTTCTATTTCAGGTGTAGATTATCCAGAAAGGGAAGAACGTTTTGAGGTTGTTTATGATCTTTTAAATATAAGATCTAATTGCAGGCTTAGGGTTAAAACACATACAGATGAAGTAAATCCATTACCGTCTGTAGTTAGCCTTTTTCCTTCCGCAAATTGGTGGGAACGTGAAATTTGGGATTTATTTGGAGTTTTTTTTTCGAATCATCCCGACTTACGTCGTATTTTAACAGATTATGGTTTTGAAGGTCATCCGTTAAGAAAAGATTTCCCTTTAAGTGGGTATTTTGAATTACGTTATGATGAAGATTTAAGAGTTGTTGTATGTGAAGCTATTGAATTAAGTCAGGAGTTTCGTTCATTTAATTTTCATGTTCCTTGGTCACAAAATAATTTAATTAATTGATGTCGAGGTTTAATGTAAATGTTTTATTGAGTTGGGTAGATTCTCATATTATCGATTACCCAACGGCTATGAATTTAAATTATAATTGGAGTTTTGGTTCAACAGCAGGGTTTTGTTTGGTTATTCAAATTCTTAGTGGAGCTTTTTTAGCTATGCATTATGCGGGGGAGACTCATTATGCTTTTTCAAGTGTTGAGCATATTATGCGTGATGTTAAAAGTGGTTGGATAATTCGTTATATGCATGCTAATGGAGCTTCTTTTTTTTTTATTGTTGTTTATGCCCATATTTTTAGAGGGTTGTATTATGGTTCTTATATGGAGCCACGTCAGCAATTATGGTGGTCTGGGGGGCTTATTTATGTTTTAATGATGGCAACAGCTTTTATTGGTTATGTTTTACCTTGGGGTCAGATGAGTTTTTGGGGTGCTACTGTTATTACAAGTTTATTTTCTATTTTTCCTTTTATTGGTAAAGAAGTTGTTATGTGGTTGTGGGGGGGGTTTACGGTAGGGAATCCGACTTTAAATCGTTTTTTTAGTTTACATTATCTATTACCTTTTATTATTGCTGGGTTGGTATTTGTTCATTTAGGTCTTTTACATAAGGATGGTTCTAATAATCCTTTGGGTATAAAAACAAAATTAGCTAATATAAATTTTTATCCTTATATTTATGTGAAAGATTTAGTAGCCTTTTTTGTCTTATTATTAATGTTATCGATTGTTATATTTTATTTTCCTAATAGTTTAGGGGATCCTGATAATTATTTGGAAGCAGATCCATACGGTACTCCAGCTCATATTGTTCCTGAATGGTATTTTTTACCTTTTTATGCTATTTTACGGGTAATTCCAAACAAGGTTGGGGGTATTCTTACTATGGGTGGGGCGATAGCTATCATTTTTATTTATCCTCTTTTGAATACATCTATATTACGTAGTGGTAATTTTAGGCCAATTTATGCTGTATTTTTTTGGCTTTTTGTTGCTGATTTTTGTTTATTAGCGTGGTCAGGAACTACTCCCGTAGATGATTATTTTAAGGTTGTTGGGGCTGTAGTTTCTATTGGTTATTTCGGTTTTTTTGTTTTTGGTGGGTTATTTATAGGTTGGTTGGAAAAAACGCTTGCAGTTCGGGTATTAAATATGCGTTCTACAAAAGGAATTTAGAAGTAAAAAGGTATTTAGTATTAAATTTTGGTTTTCTAATTGTGTTCATATCATGAAATTTTCATCTAAACATATCAAAAATATCATTAAAATAACTATAGTTATTTTTTTTTCTTTCTATACCAGTTCTGTTGGGAATATGGATGCATCTCATCCATGGCAAGTAGGTTTTCAAGATCCGGCAACTCCAATAATGGAAGGTATCATTTTTTTTAACGGGTTGTTAATGACTTTTATGTTATTTATTGCTTGTCTTGTAGGTTGGTTATTATATAAATCTTTAACGTTATTTAACGAAGCAGATCATATAGATGCCGTAGGTTTTAATCATTCAACATTACTTGAAGTTGTTTGGACAATTATTCCGGCTGGAATATTAATGGTTATTAGTATACCTTCATATAATTTATTGTATGCAATGGATGAAATTATAGATCCTAGCCTTACAATAAAAGTTGTTGGTCATCAATGGTATTGGTCATATGAGTGTTCTGATTTTGAAGTATCACCAGTTGTTAAAAAAGACAAGTTAGATCAGGTTGAAATAAGTTATAAGGCTTTAAAAGATATGGTTGAGTTGATAGAATATAGCCGTGTAGAAGTAGCTAAAGGTGAAAAACAGACTCAAATAAGTATCGTTAAAGAGTTTTTAGAGTCATTTGAAAAAAATTTGGAAGGTGTGTCTCAAAGCTCTAGTGAAATGTTATCAAGGCGTTTAGATTGGCTTTTTATAAGTATTTTAGGTAATGAGGGACGTAAAGAATTTTATGGTCCTTTAGAGGCACATTTAACAGGAGAAATGGTGTCTATTATATCTGAGGTTAAAAAACAGTTATCAAAGAGTTCGCTTATTCAAGAACAGCAAGATTTGGTTATTAAAACTTTGAAACTTTTTAAGCAATATATAAGAATTGTTAATGAAGCTGATCTTACGGCAAAAACTATGGATTTATTTAAGTCTATAGATGAAATTAAACCTGGAAAAGGGAATACACCTTCGAGTGATAGTAGTTCTGGTTCTTTAGATTCTATTACAAATTCTATCGTTTCGGAATTAAATAAAATTGATGAGTCTAGTTATAAATGGTTGGAACTTAGATTAGTTGAAAATTTTTATGAAGGAGCTGAGACAGAATTAAGTAGAGCTTTAACACAAGTTTTTGAAGCAGAGTGTGTGTGTCTTAGAGCCCTTGCCCGTGGTGAGATAAAAATACCTATAGAGGAAATGATGTCTAATTTGGAGGAAGGTAGAATAAGACTGGATAAAGCTCTAGTAGAAGCAGAAATTGCTGAAAATAATTTAATTGATACTCAGTTAATTGCTCATCAATTGAGATTAACCCGCTCTGAAAGAGAGGGTTATAGTAGTGAGTTTGATTGGGATACTGCTAATGTAGATTTTAAATTTTCCGAGAATGAATTAGAAAACGCACAAATAGAGTTAAATAATGCGAAAGTGAGCGCAAAATGGGCAAAAATTGATTTACTTGCCTCACAGGTTAATGCGTTAACTGCGGAATATTTTCAAGCTGATGCGGAATGGGCATCAAGAGATCCATCTATAATACGTAGTAAGGTTTTGCTTAAAGATGGTTATGATGGGTGGGATGAAAAATTAAAGTCAGAATCAAAAAAAAATTTAGATAGTTATGAGCTTAAATTTATGCTTGCGCATGAAGAATTAAAAAGCGCTAATACAATTTTAGATAGATTTCAATCTGGTTTAACCGAGGAAGAATTGAGTAAGTGTAATGCAATAGCGGATAGTTCAGAAGCAGAATTTATGGCTTTAGAAAAACAAACAATCCCTGTTGCAGAAGAATTTGAAAGAGGGAAAGAGATTTTAGCAAATGCTAAAGAAGAATTGAATAACTATAAGGCAGTATCAAAGCGTGCTGATATTCGATTAGAAAGATCTCAAATAGCATTTGATAAACTTAAAGCAGTATCAAATAGATCTAATGCGGTTTCAAAAGGTGCAGAAGCTTTTTTCAATGCTTCTAAAGAAAAAATAACTGAGTTTCAAGTAGATTCTAATTCTAGTATATCTAAGATAGTATTAGATAGTTTTATTGAAGAATTCAATAGTGCTAAATCTGAATTTGATCAAGCAGTTTCCTTAGTAAATACTGCTAAATTAGATTTGGATAATGCTAGAGCTAGATTTGAAGTTGTTAAGGGATATGTTATTAATACGGATAAAAGGCTTAATGATACACCGATTATTTATGAGTTACCTAAAGAAGAAGATAATTCTAAAGAATATTTTGATAACTTTTTATGGGAAATTCATAATGAAGATCTTATAACGGTAAAAGCGCAATTGAAAGGTTCTGAAGCTGTACTAGAAGATTCTAAAATAGCGTTGTCTAATTCCTCACAAGCTGTAACTGAATCTTTTATTAAGTTAATTGAAGTGGAGTTAAAAAAGTGTAAAGCTTTAATAAATTTTTTAAAATTTGATGTAGATACTGCTTCTACCATATCTGGTAAGGAAAAATTGGTGGCTGTTGAAACTTATCTTGGGGAGCTGCAATTAAATTTAGGTCATATTCTTCGTGAAAAAGTTATTTCTACTTCCGATTATGCGAATTCTGATTGTTTAAATGTTATAATCAACATGATAGATAATGATTTATCTAACGTATCATCTCTTTCAGGACCTGTTAAATCTCCAGTCATTACTGAAATCACTGGTTGTGATATTTCAGCTTTAATGGAATCTGCTGCTGATGTTTTTTGGGTAAAAATGCTTAAAATTGATGTTAGTGCTGCTATTTTAGATTACGAGGAAGCTTCACGTATGCTTCGAGAGGCTCGTAAAATATTAAATAAAACTGGAGAGGATCTTTTGGCTGCTTCGAATCTTAGGGAAAATAATTCTATTGATAGTCTTTTAGCTCTTCAAACTGCAACGGATAATAGTTTGGAATATACTGCAAATAGAATTAAAAAAGCTTTAATCTCTTCTTCTGCTATTGATAGCATTTTGGAACCAGGAAGTTTACAAGCAAAATCTTCATATGAAGTGTTCAAAGCAAAGGCGGAATTAGCTAATGTTAAATGGTTCGCAGCTAGAGTATCAAGAAGTTTAGATACTCCTATGCAGGAGTCTGTTAAACCTTTTAATAGACAATTTTCGGATGTTTCAGTAATTGAGTCTAATAATTCTTTAGGAAATAATAATAATTCAAGTGGGTTTGCTTCCGCAGGTGAGGGTGATAATTCAGGAAATAAAAAAACAAAGGAAGAGATAAAACAGATATTATCTAGTTTTGAACAAAGAGAAATTAATTATACTCGTATCGGTTTAAGCCGTGAAGTTTTACAAACTTTTAAAGAATTACTTGCAACTGTAGATTTAAATACTGCAGATGATCTTAAAAATTTATTGTATGAGGCGTTACTTTCTATTAGTAGTGAAGAGAGAGAAAAAAATAACTATTTAAAAACTCATATAAAAATGATTAATGATTTAATTGAGCATTATAAGGAAGATGAGGTAACAGAAAGACAACGTATTAATTTTGATTCATATCTTATTTCTGATGACGATTTAGTTATTCCTGAGGTATCGGGTATTGGAAAAGCAGGTAAAGTTTTCCGACTTCTTGAGGTGGATAATCGTTTAATGGTTCCAACGAATACTCATATTCGTGTTCTTGTTACATCAGCAGATGTTCTTCATTCTTGGGCAGTACCAAGTTTAGGGGTGAAAGTAGATGCATGTCCGGGTAGATTAAATCAAGTTTTTTTATTTATTAAAAGAGAAGGTGTGTTTTATGGTCAATGTAGTGAACTTTGTGGTGTTAATCATGGTTTTATGCCTATTGTAGTGCAAGCTGTTAATCAAGATGAGTATTTAACTTGGGTTGGTAAAAGATTATGCTCTTAATTTTTTTATTTTTTCTTCTTATTTTAGGAATTGTTGGTTTAATTTTTATTCCTTCTAGTCAAAAGTTAATTATGCGGCAATTTGCTCTCGGTATTACGTCGGCGGTTTTTGTCTCTTCATTATTTTTGTGGTTGGGTTTTGATCATTCAACCCCTAAATTTCAATTTGTTGTGGATAGTTTATGGTTACCCATAGCTAATATTAATTTAATTTTAGGTGTTGATGGAATTTCTCTTTTTTTTATTATTTTAACAACATTAATTTTTCCGCTTTGTTTATTGGCTTCGTGGTCTTTTGAGAAAGGGGAAGTAAAAACTTATTTAATTAGTTTTTTGGGTATGGAATTTATTTTATTATTAGTTTTTACAAATTTAGATTTATTATTTTTTTATATTTTTTTTGAGGCTGTTTTAATTCCAATGTTTTTGGTTATTGGTATATATGGTTCACGTGAGAGAAAAATTCGTGCGGCTTATATGTTTTTTTTGTATACTCTTTTAGGTTCTTTATTTATGTTAATAGGTATAGTTTATATTTACCTGTTTTCTGGAAGTACAAATTATGAAACTTTATCTGTTATAAAGTTTTCCTCTTATGATCAAAAATGGTTATGGTTTGCTTTTTTTGCATCTTTTGCCGCGAAGGTTCCTATGTTACCTGTACATATTTGGCTTCCTGAAGCTCATGTAGAAGCTCCTACCGCTGGATCCGTCATTTTAGCAGGGATCTTATTGAAATTAGGGTCTTATGGGTTTTTACGTTTTTCTTTAGGCCTTTTTCCATTAGCTTCAATTTATTTTACACCTTTTATTTTTAGTCTTAGTTTACTGGGTGTAGTTTATACTTCATTGACAGCTATTCGTCAGACAGATTTAAAACGTTTGATTGCCTATACTTCAGTAGCTCATATGAATTTAGTAATGATAGGTTTGTTTACTGGGACTGTAATTGGAGTAGAAGCCGCTATTTTACAAAGTTTAAGTCATGGTTTTGTATCTTCTGCACTTTTTCTTATTATTGGGGTGTTATACGATCGTTGGCATAGTCGAGTAGTGAAGTATTATAGTGGGTTGACACATACCATGCCAATTTTTATAACTATTTTTCTTTTTTTTACTATGGCTAATTTAGGTTTACCCGGGACATCAAGTTTTATAGGTGAATTTCTTTTGTTAGTTTCGGCGTTTGAGGCAAATAGTACAGCTTGTTTTTTTGCAGCAACTTCAATGATTTTAGGGGGGGGGTATTCTCTTTGGTTGTTTAATCGTATAGCTTATGGTAATATTAAATTAATTGGGTTTGATTTAAGTTTTCGAGAATTTATGGTTTTTTTCCCCCTTGTTTTAGGTACTTTGGTTATGGGGATTTATCCTAATTTATTTTTTTATGCTATGCATGCTACAGTTTCAAATTTAGTATGGATTGATTTATGGTTGTAAGTTGTGGAAGTTAAAAAGTTCTTTTAGTCTAATGCTTAGTTTAATATCTAGAAGGATATTACCAGTTTTGGTAAAGGTACGGGTTCAAGTCCCGTGAAGGACTAAGATGTATTTAAACATAGTTTTTCTACCCTTATTTGGTTCTCTTATTGCAGGATTTTTTGGACGTTTCCTTGGAGGCCGTGGTGCTGGTTTAGTAACTATATTTTGTGTTGGCCTTAGTTTTTTTCTAAGTGGTCTTGCTTTTTACGAGGTAGGTTTAGGAGGAAGCTCTACTTATCTTTATTTAATGCCTTGGTTAGAATCTGATTCTTTTCATGTTGATTGGGCTTTTTGCTTTGACAGTTTAACTGTCGTTATGCTTATTGTAGTTACTTTTATTTCAACTCTTGTACATTTATATTCTACAGAGTATATGGGAGGAGATCCTCATTTACCTCGTTTTATGAGTTATTTATCATTATTTACATTTTTTATGTTGATATTGGTTACTGCAGATAATTTTGTTCAAATGTTTGTAGGATGGGAGGGGGTTGGTTTATGTTCTTATCTATTAATTAATTTTTGGTTTACTCGTATTCAAGCTAATAAAGCTGCTATTAAAGCTATGTTAGTTAATAGAGTTGGAGATTTTGGATTAGCTTTGGGTATTTTTGGTATTTTTGCTTGTTTTGGTGCGGTTGATTATGCTACTGTTTTTGCTTTAGCTCCTCAATTATCAGCATTTAATTTAACGTTTTTTAACATTAAATTTGGTGCTCTTAATTTTATAGGAATTTTATTATTTATTGGGGCGGTGGGTAAATCTGCTCAGTTAGGTTTACATACTTGGTTGCCTGATGCTATGGAAGGTCCGACTCCTGTTTCAGCTCTTATTCATGCGGCAACAATGGTTACAGCAGGTGTTTTTTTATTAGCTCGTTGTTCTCCTTTGTTAGAATATTGTCCTAATGCACTTATGGTTATAAGTCTAGTTGGGGGTATGACAGCATTTTTTGCAGCGACAACCGCTTTAGTTCAAAATGATTTAAAACGAGTTATTGCTTATTCAACTTGTAGTCAATTAGGTTATATGGTTTTTGCTTGTGGTCTTTCTAATTACTCAGTGGCGGTGTTTCATTTAGGTAATCATGCGTTTTTTAAGGCTCTTCTTTTTTTGGGGGCAGGTTCTATCATTCATGCAGTTGGTGATGAGCAGGATATGCGTAAAATGGGGGGGTTACGTCGTTTACTTCCTTTTACATATGCAATGATGGTTATTGGTTCTTTAGCCCTTATGGGTATGCCCTTTTTAACAGGATTTTATTCTAAAGATGTTATATTGGAGGTAGGTTATGCGACGTATTCTAATGCGTCTCATTTTGCATATTGGTTAGGTAGTTTGGCGGCGTTTTGCACTGCTTTTTATTCCATACGTCTTTTAGTTTTATGTTTTTTAGTGGAACCGAATGGTAGTAGGTCATTATTGCTTTCTGCTTCGGAGAGTGGATGGTCCATGGGGTTGGTTTTGGGTATATTAGCCTTGCCAAGTATGTTTATTGGATATTTAGGGCGTGATCTTTTTATTGGGTTAGGTACAGATTTTTGGGGAAATTCATTATTTTATTTGCCTAATCATTTAAGTATTGTAGATGCAGAGTTTATGTCATTTGATTTGAAAATTTTTCCTCTTTGTTGTAGTATTGCTGGGGGATTAGTTTCATTTATTTTATATAAAAGGTATAATTATAATTTATTTTCGATAAAGATTTCTTTTTTAGGTAGAAAATTTTATACTTTTTTAAATCGCAAGTGGTTATTTGATAAAGTGTATAATGAGGTTATAACTCAAAATTTGCTTGATTTTGGTTATCATTTCACATATAAAGCTATTGATCGCGGTCTTATTGAAAGTTTAGGACCGTTTGGTATATCAAGCGTGCTTATGGATCAGGTTAATAAATACCGGGTTTGTCATTCTGGGTATTTATATCATTATTTAGTAATTTTAGGATGGAGTAATTTTTTATTTGGAATTTGTTTTGTATTTGGTTTTCAATTTTCACGTATTTTAGCACTTCTAACCTTTATTGTATTATGGTCGATCCTATAATTTTTATTTTTATTGCCACTCTTGGGGGGATGCTAGGAATTAAAGTTACTAGTACACAGAATCCAGTATACAGTGGTCTTTATCTCGTGTTATTATTCTTTTTAGGTTCTGCTATTTCGTTTTTATTGGGTTTAGAATTTATGGCTTTACTTTTTTTGTTGGTTTATGCCGGTGCTATTGCAGTATTGGTGTTGTTTGTTGTTATGATGTTAGACGTAAAAGCTATTGAAAGGCCCTGGTCTTCAAAAAAAAAACGTTTATTGTATTGCGGGGCTTTGATTTTTTTATTTTTTTTGGGAGCTGTAATATATAGTAAAGATTTGCAAAAAGTAATGACTATATTATCAACAGTTTACATGAGTTCAATGATTTCTTTTAGTTTAGTATCTTATGAAGAGGAAATAAAAAATTTATTTCACCCAGTAATTATTAATAAAACAGTTAATGATAATTTAAAAAGATTTCAGGAGCGCAGTAAGAGAAAAAGAAAAGGTGAATCTGAGCCATCTGTTAAAGAAGCTAAAAAAACTTTTAAAGATTTTATGGATGAAAGAATTGAAATGTGGCATCAGTTATGTAATTCAGAAGGGTTAACAGAATTTTTACGTTTATTATTTCATAAAGAAAGTGTAGAAGGGTCTTATGGATTAAACACAATGTGGTTTGTAGAATTTGACTCTGCTTGCGCATTAAATGATCCTAGTTATCTTTTATACTCAACCCATGCCATATTATTAATAATAGCTGGAGTTATTCTTTTAATAGCGATGGTAGGAGCTATTAGTTTAACATTACAAAAAAATTGTCCTGAATCTTTATACCGGCAGTTAGGTCGTGAATCTAAAAATGCTGTTTTTTCCATAAAAGAAAAACCATCACTTAAACTTAACAATCCGCGTAATTTAGGAGTTTTAGATTAAGTATGTTGAATATATCAATTAATGAGCTTCTTGTTTGGGTAAAAAAAGGCTCTACGGTTATTCAGGCTTGTCAAGCGGCTGGTGCAACTATTCCACGATTTTGTTATCATGATAAGCTTTTTATAGCGGGTAATTGTAGAATGTGTCTTGTTGAAGTGAGTAATTCTCCTAAACCTCAAGCATCCTGTGCATTGCCCTTTTTACCTAATTTAAGAATTTTTACAAACACAGCATTAGTACGTAAGGCACAAGAATCTGTGATGGAATTGCTTTTACTTCATCATCCTTTAGATTGTCCAGTATGTGATCAAGGGGGAGAATGTGAACTTCAAGAACAAAGTTTTAGTTTTGGATCGGATAGAGGTAGATTTTTGTTTTTTAAAAATTCTTTAGGTGATACTTTTTGGGGAGGACTTATAAAAACAGTATTACGAAGATGTATTATTTGTACTCGCTGCGTAAGGTATACTCACCAAATTGGAGGGAATGATTCTTTAGGAACATCTAATAGGGGGGGTTATTCTGAAATTGGGATGTTTAAAGAAAGTGTGTTAAAAAGTGAAACTTCAGGTGGAGTTATTGAATTATGTCCCGTTTGTTGGTATAATTCCTATCTGTTTTAATGCTATATATATTATGTTTTTTTTGAAAGAATATTACCCTATATTAATTTTTTTAGGTTTTAGTGTTGTGTTAGCGTCTCTTATTTTTGGAGCTTCCTATACATTGGCTTTTTCAGAAGCAGATAGTGAAAAATTATCATCATATGAGTGCGGGTTTGATCCATATGAAGATGCTCGTAATGCTTTTGATGTACGTTTTTATTTAGTTGCTATTTTGTTTCTTTTATTTGATATTGAAACTGTTTTTCTTTTTCCTTGGGCAGTTTCGTTAAGTGAATTGCCATCAATTGGGTATTGGTCTATGATGGATTTTCTTTTTGAGTTAGTTATTGGGTTTATATATGCTTGGCAAATTGGTAGTTTAGATTGGGAATGAGGAGAATGGATTATAAACGTCGAAAATTTTTTGCTTTATATGAATCTCGTCGTAAAGTATTACAATCTGTGGCAAGAAATCAAAATTTAGATATTTCTTTGCGTTGGTGGGCTCAATTAGAAAAATCTAAATTACCTAGGCAAAGTAGTTTAAGTAGAGTTCATAATCATTGTATCGATACTAATCGATCAAGATCGGTTTTAAGTTTTTATAAATTATCTCGTCTTCAATTTAGACGTTTAGTAGCAAAAGGTTCTTTTTCTGGGTTACGTAAAGCATGTTGGTAATATGAATAGGATATTTTTAATTTATTGGTAAAGCGCACATAAAGTTAAGGGTTTGAAATAATCTTACCTTTACTATTAATAAGAATAGTTTCATTTGTAGTATTTATAAAAATAAAACGGGATTATTTTATTTTAGGTTACTTAAAATTTAAAAAGATTTATATGCCTCAATTTGATACACTTACTTTTTTTAATCAAGTTTTTTGGTTAATTTTGATAGTTTTTAATTTTTATTTGGTAGTTGTACGTTTTATATTACCTTCTTTAGCTTTTAGTTTAAAATCTAGAATTAAACATTTAAAAGTAACGGTGGGGTCAAGGTAAAAAAGTATTAATTAATAATTTTCGTATATTATTATATACAGGGTTATATAACTTTAACCTTCCAATGTGAGGTTAATAATAGTAAAAAGTAATTTAATAGTAAATTCTTGGAAAGATAGTTTTTGGAGGTGTTGCTGAGCGGTTGAAAGCCTTGGTTTGCTAAATCAATCTACATTTTTAATTTCATGTAGCGTGGGTTCGAATCCTACCATCTCCATAAAGAAAAAGTAACTCAGTTGGTAGAGTGTTGGTTTGTCATACCAGTGGTCGCGGGTTCAATTCCCGTCTTTTTCGGGTTAAATTATACTGTATAGTATAAAATTATTTTAGGGTTATTTATTAAGGATGTATTCACATATATGGCGCAGTATCAAAAAAATATTATATATATATGTAAAGTTTGGTCCATGTCGACCGACCTTAAAAGTTTAAATTTTTTGTTACTTTTGTTACCTTTATTTATTTCTTCCACAGGTTTGTCAACAAGAATAAAGCGTTTTACTTTACTTCGCTCTCCTTTAGGTAATAAAACTGCTAAGGATCAGTTTGAAAGACGGGAGTATCGAAGTTATTTTACTTTTAAATCCCAAAATCCGGCAAAAATTTTAGCTTTTTTAGATATTTTAAAATATTTAAATGGAGTAAAATTTAAAGTTATTTTACAGGAAAAGAATGTTAACATTTGTTAATATCTTTAGTTTTTAAATTTTAAAAGTATTTATTTATATCGTTTATTAATATTAAGTAAAAATTTTAAAATTGTCGAGGGATAAGTGGTCGAGTGGTTTATGGCACCAGTTTTGAAAACTGACGTAGTAAAAGCTACCGTGGGTTCAAATCCCACCTTATCCTAAATATATTATATGAAATTGCCATTACAATTAAAAATATTTGGAAATATTTTATCGGACGGTAGTTTTAATTTTTTAACTATGTCTAGGCATTGTTTGACAAAAGAATTAAATAATAAAAGTTTGGATCTTATAAATCATTCAGTATGGACAGGAAAACGACCTAATGAGCAAACTGAAATATCTTTGTTTGTTGGAAAATTTACGAAATATTTGTAATACATATTTTAAAATTTTTATGTTACTGAATAAAAAGTTAATAGGTAGAGTGTACAAAAAGTTAATAGTTTGGGATAATAGTACCGATAGAATTAAAGAAAAGTAATTTATTATTTTTTTAGCAACTAATGTTTTAAAAAAGAGGTGTTAATGGATTTTATGTTTTAATAGAATAATGAAATGTTATTATATTAAAGATAATTACAATATAACTATACTTTATCGTAGTAATACGAAAATGTGGTATTAAAAAAAATGAGTTTGATCCTGGCTCAGAGTGAAGGCTATAAGTCTGCTTTAATACATGCGAGTTGAATGGTTAAAACCATAGCGTACGGGTGAGTAATAGGCTAATATCTGGCTTCAACTTCGGAATAATCTTATCTCGCAGGGAGAGAAGGTAACAAGAGAATACCGAATAATTAAAAAAAGGCCCGCCGGTTGAAGATGATTAGGTTCAGTATTAGGTAGTTGGTGAGGTAATGCTTACCAAGCCAATGATGCTTAGTTGGTCTGATAGGACGATCAATCACACTGGGACTGAGACAAGGCCCAGGTTTCATTTGAAGGCAGCAGTAAGGAATATTGGACAATGAGCGAAAGCTTGATCCAGCAAGGCTTGGTGAGGGATTGAAGGCTTAGGTTGTAAACCTCTTTTTTAGTTGAGGATAATGACAGTAGATTAAGAATAAGTCCCGACTAACTTCGTGCCAGCAGTCGCGGTAATACGGAGGGGGCAAGCCTTATTCGTCATAACTGGGCGTAAAGGGCCCGTAGGTGGTTTTCTGATATGTTATTTGTCAAAAACTGTAGTTTAATTATAGACAGGCATTTAAAACAAGAAAGCTTGAGTCTGACAGAGGAAGATGGAATTTTTCAATTAGGGTTAGAATCCAGATAAGTGAAAAAGAACATCATGTGCGATAGCGATTTTCTTGTTCAGTACTGACGCTGAGGGGCGAAGGCGTAGGTAGCGAACAGGATTTGAGACCCTGGTAGTCTATGCTGTCAACGATGAGTGCTAGCTTTTAGAAATCTAGAAGATATAGCTAAGGCATTAAGCACTCCGCCTGAGGAGTACGAGCGCAAGCTTAAAAATCAACGGAATTGGCGGGGGTTCAAACAAGTGGTGGAGCATGTGGTTTAATGCGATAATACGCGCGTAACCTTACCAGTTCTTGTAAGTTTGTCGTTCTTTCGGAGACGTAAAGAATTTTGGGACTTTCAGGTGTTGCATGGCTGTCGTCAGCTCGTGTCGTGAGATGTACGGTTAATTCCTGTAACTGAGCGTAACCCTTATTTATTTTATGTTTTGAAATGGTTTTTTTCCAAAAATAAACTGAATAGATACTGCCAGCGCTAAGCGGGAGGAAGGTAGGGATGAGGTCAAGTCTTCATGGCCCTTATGAACTGGGCTACACACGTGCTACAATGGGAAGGACAATAAGTTGCGAGGGAGTAATCCAGAGCCAATCTTTAAACCTTTTCGTAGTTCGGATTGGGGGCTGCAACTCGCCCCCATGAAGTTGGAATCACTAGTAATCGCGGATCAGGATGTCGCGGTGAATAAGTCACTGGGCCTTGCACACACCGCCCGTCACGTCCTGGAAGTTTGCTTGGCTAGAAGATTTTGGAGTAAACCTTTTAAATATAAATTCATTTGATTAAGATATGTGTCTGAATTTAGTTAGATTGGAAATTCCTTTTAAAGGACAGGTAAGCGACTGGGATGAAGTCGTAACAAGGTAGTCGTAGGGGAACCTGCGGCTGGAATATATAATTGAGAGGCTTGCCTTTATATCTAGATCTATACCCGAACTCATATCGAACTCGAGCGTTCTTATTTAGATAGCCATACATACTACTTTTGTGGGAATCATGGCCTTATAAAGTAATAGATAATTTTTAAAAGGGTATATGCGTTATAGAGCAGTTAGGTTAGCTCATCAGGCTCATGCCCTGAAGGTCGTTGGTTCAAATCCTTCTGGCGCTAATATTAAAATAATAGTTAAGTTTTAGAAAGGCTTTATAAGGAATTTAACAAGAAAAAATAACTTATTTCTATTGGTATTTAGGGTTATTTTATGATGTCATTAAAAAAAAAAGAATTTAATAAAAAACTTAAACATTTTACAATAAATTTTGGACCACAGCATCCGGCAGCACATGGAGTTTTACGTCTTATCTTAGAGCTTAATGGTGAAGTAGTTCAAAGAGCTGATCCTCATATAGGGTTACTTCATAGAGGGACTGAAAAATTAATAGAAGCTAAAACTTATTTTCAAGCTTTGCCCTATTTTGATCGTTTAGATTACGTTTCAATGATGTGTCAAGAGCATACCTATTCTTTAGCTGTTGAAAATTTATTACAAATTTCTGTACCGAAACGGGCTCAATATATTAGAGTTCTTTTTGCTGAAATTACTCGAATTTTAAATCATCTTTTAGCTGTGGGTTGTCATGCAATGGATGTAGGAGCGATGACACCCTTTTTATGGGCATTTGAAGAGAGAGAAAAGTTAATGGAATTTTATGAAAGAGTTAGTGGGGCACGTATGCATGCTAGTTATTTTCGACCTGGGGGTGTTAGTCAAGATATAACTATTGGTTTGATTGAAGATATTTTTTCTTTTTCTGCGCAATTTGGGCAACGTTTAGATGAAATTGAAGAAATGTTAACTGATAATCGTATATGGCAAGAAAGATTAGTTGATATAGGGGTTGTAGGTGCTCAGGAATCTATAGATTGGGGATTTTCAGGTGTTATGTTACGTGGATCTGGGGTTCGTTGGGATTTACGTAAAAATGAACCTTATGATGTGTACTCTGAGTTGAGTTTTCAAGGAGTTGTTGGGAAAACCGGAGATTGTTACGATCGGTATCTTGTACGCGTTGAGGAAATGAGACAATCCCTTAGTATAATTTATCAGTGTTTAAATAAAATGCCTGAGGGTAGCATTAAAATAGATGATGCTAAAATTAGTCCTCCATTACGTGCTGATGTTAAGCAAAATATGGAAGCTTTAATTCATCATTTTAAATTATATACTGAAGGAGTTACTGTACCGTCAGGTGAGACTTACACAGCTACTGAAGCTCCTAAAGGCGAGTTTGGTGTATATTTGGTTTCTGATGGTAGTAATCGACCTTATCGTTGTAAAATTAAGGCTCCAGGTTTTTCTCATTTGCAATCTCTTAATTTTATGGCTAATTCTCATATGTTAGCGGATGTTGTAACTATAATTGGAACTCAGGATATAGTTTTTGGTGAAGTAGATCGTTAATTTTTATTTTAATTATAATAAGGGGGTATTTGCTTTGGGTTTTATGCAATTCGAGAGGTAACGTAGCGGTAGCGTGTTCGCTTTGGGAGCGAGAAGTCATAGGTTCAAATCCTATTCTCTTGATTTAGCTTATTCTCTAAGTTTATCAAATTTTTTATTGATAGTTTTTTAGTATTGAAATACCTGCTTAATGGATTATCGT